TTAGATTATGAATTTCTATGGATCGAGCCAAGTATCACAACTCTTTCTACCCATCCTGTATATTGTCCTTTTTGTTACGTGTTGGAATATAAACTTATTACTTTTTTAATTAGTTAGTTATTAGACGAGATTTTACAAAAAAAATTTTCCTATATAGTGAAGTGCTAATCTGGATTCCCACAAAGAATACTTTTTTCAATACTCACACTCCTTATTAGATTAGTTAATAATCCTATTGATTGGATTTTTATGTTTATTCGGACAGGAAAAAGATATTCAAATAAATAAAGAATTTTTCATAATTTTTCATCGAATGACTATTCATCTATTGTATTTTCATGCAAAGCAAATAGGGGGCAAGAAAACTCTATGGAAAGATGGTGGTTCGATTCAATACTGTTTAAGAAAGAGTTCGAACACAGGTGTGGTCTAAGTAAATCAACGGGCGGTCTTGGTCCTATTGAAAATACCAGTGAAAGTGAAGATCCGAATAGAAATGATATGAAGAAAAATAGTCATAGTTGGGGTAGTCGTGACAATTCTAGTTACAGCAATGTTGATTATTTATTCGGCGTCAAGGACATTCGGAATTTCATCTCTGATGAAACTTTTTTAGTTATGGATAGAAATGGGAACAGTTATTCCATATATTTTGATATTGAAAATCATATTTTCGAGATTGATAGTGGTCATTTTTTTCAGAGTGAATTAGAAAGTTATTTTTATAGTTATTGGAATTTTAGTTATCTAAATAATGGATCTAACAATGACGATCCTCACGATGATCATTACATGGATGATACTCAATATAGTTGGAATAATCACATTAATAGTTGTATTGACATTTATCTTGAGTCTCAAATCTTTATTGATACTTACATTGTAAGTGGTAGTGACAATTCCAGTAACAGTTACATTTCTCGTTCCGTTTGTGGTGAAAGTAAGGGGTCCGATATAAGTACCAGCACGAATGGTAGCACTATAATAGAAAGTTCCAATGATCTGGATGTAACTCAAAAATACAGACATTTGTGGGTTCAATGTGAAAATTGTTATGGATTAAATTATAAGAAAATTTTAAAATCAAAAATGAATCTTTGTGAACAATGTGGATATCATTTGAAAATGAGTAGTTCCGATAGAATCGAACTTTCGATCGATCCGGATACTTGGGATGCTATGGATGAAGACATGGTTTCTTTGGATCCCATTGAATTTCATTCGGAAGAGGAGCCTTATAAAGATCGTATCGATTCTTATCAACGAAAGACAGGATTAACTGAAGCCGTTCAAACAGGTATAGGCCAATTAAACGGTATTCCCATAGCACTTGGGGTTATGGATTTTCAGTTTATGGGGGGTAGTATGGGATCCGTGGTTGGGGAGAAAATAACCCGTTTGATTGAGTACGCTACTAACAAATTTCTCCCTCTTATTATAGTATGTGCTTCCGGGGGGGCGCGTATGCAAGAGGGAAGTTTGAGTTTAATGCAAATGGCTAAAATATCTTCTGCTTTATATGATTATCAATCAAATAAAAAGTTATTCTATGTACCAATTCTTACATCTCCTACTACAGGGGGGGTAACTGCGAGTTTTGGTATGTTGGGAGATATCATTATTGCCGAACCCAATGCCTATATTGCATTTGCGGGTAAAAGAGTAATTGAACAAACATTGAATAAAACAGTACCTGAAGGTTCACAGGCGGCTGAATATTTATTCCAGAAGGGCTTATTCGATCTAATCATACCACGTAATCCTTTAAAAAGCGTTCTGAGTGAGTTATTTCAGCTCCACGCTTTCTTTCCTTTGAATAAAAATTCAATAGAGCATTAAGTTCCTTTTTTTATTTGTAGCAAACAAGTAGTTAGTTTATCAGAATCCAAGTAAAACGAATATGAATGGGGTTTCTTTGTTGACATAAGATCTAAATTGTAAAAATAAATCAAAAGTTGTGGATAACTCCTTTTTATCTATATTCTTGATTACTAATTCAGTTAAGAGGCCTCTATCAACAAGAAAAATAGTGAATTCTTATTTTCGTTAAATTCTAGGAAAATAAAAAATTTTTGTTCTACGTCTTACGTATGTATATATAATCCAAATATATAATTATAGAATATAGAAACTATAGATATGATATATGCTTTTGTACCTTCTATACTCACTTAGATATATACTTAGCTTTATACTAACTTTATAATATTAATTAATTAATTAAATAATAACAGATACAAATAGTAAATTGAGGTATCCTTTATATGACAACTTTCGACTTTCCCTCTGTTTTGGTGCCTTTAGTAGGCTTAGTATTTCCGGCAATGGCAATGGCTTCTTTATTTCTTCATGTTCAAAAAAATAAGACTGTTTAGATCTGATGGGCCCAACTCTGATCCATTTTTTTTTTCAAAACTAAGACTTGTATCATAACGCAGATACCTATTTAGTGTAAGAAAAGAAGGTATAACATGCGGCGCTTCCGTCGAAAAGGGGCTCTTTGGCCTGTAGAAAGATGATATGGGGGTAAAGTAATTCTATCTATTTGAAAAAATCTCAGGATCGCCGGATGGCTGAACTGTAAAATCGGTACATCTATATGTATATTGATGGGATCATACGAAGGGTATTTTTTTTTATTTTAGATCTAACCAATTTGATAAATTACTCTTAAAGGTTCACATCAAAATAGTACTAGTTGATGAGAGTTACTTCGGAAACAAAAAAAGTAAAGTCTAGGGTATTCTCTCAATTCCAATAAAACGAAACCAGATCAAGTATGAGTTGTCGATCAGAACATATATGGATACAACCTATAACGGGGTCGCGAAAAACAAGTAATTTCTGCTGGGCCATTATCCTTTTTTTAGGTTCATTAGGATTCTTATTGGTTGGAACTTCCAGTTATCTTGGGAGAAACTTGATATCTTTATTTCCGTCTCAGCAAATCCTTTTTTTTCCACAAGGGATTGTGATGTCTTTCTATGGGATCGCGGGTCTCTTTATTAGCTCCTATTTGTGGTGCACAATTTCGTGGAATGTAGGGGGTGGTTATGATCGATTCGATAGAAAAGAAGGAATGGTGTGTATTTTTCGTTGGGGATTCCCTGGAAAAAATCGTCGCATCTTCCTCCGATTCCTTATAAAGGATATTCAGTCCGTCAGAATAGAAGTTAAAGAGGGTATTTATGCTCGCCGTGTCCTTTATATGGATATCAGAAGCCAGGGGGCCATTCCCTTGACTCGTACTGATGAGAATGTTACTCCACGGGAAATCGAACAAAAAGCTGCCGAATTGGCCTATTTCTTGCGTGTACCGATTGAAGTATTTTGAGAAATGAGCTGAGAGAGTGAATGCTTTCTCAGCAGTAAGGAAAAACTAAAGAATCCCCCTTTTCTATACCATAACTTTTCTATACCATAACTTAACTGAAGTTTCTTCATAACGCTCATTCTAGTCAAAGAAGACGTATACGTAACGTAACAACCACAAAACAAAACAGTGAATAGATTCATAAGTTCGATACTTTGTAATAGAACTCATGCATGAGAGAAATATTGGATGGCGTAGAGTCAACTAATGAGGTCGGTTCATTAAAAATTCATAGACGAAATGAAAAAATGTCAAAAAAGAAAGCATTCAACCCTCTTTTATATCTTGCATCTATAGTATTTTTGCCCTGGTGGATTTCTCTCTCATTTAATAAAAGTCTGGAATCTTGGGTTACTTATTGGTGGAATACTAGGCAATCTGAAATTTTTTTGAATGATATTCAAGAAAAAAATATTCTCGAAAAATTCATAGAATTGGAGGAAATCCTTCTTTTGGAGGAAATGATCAAGGAATACTCGGAGACACATCTACAAAACCTTCGTATAGGAATCCACAAAGAAACGCTCCAATTAATCAAGATACACAATGAGGATCATATCCATACGATTTTGCACTTCTTGACAAATATAATCTGTTTCGTTATTCTAAGTGGTTATTCAATTTTGGGTAATAAAGAACTTGTTATTCTTAACTCTTGGGCTCAGGAATTCCTATATAACTTAAGTGACACAATAAAGGCTTTTTCGATTCTTTTATTAACAGATTTATGTATCGGATTCCATTCGCCCCATGGTTGGGAACTAATGATTGGCTTTGTCTACAAAGATTTTGGATTTGCTCATAATGATCAAATTATATCTGGTCTTGTTTCTACTTTTCCAGTCATTCTAGATACTCTATTTAAATTTTGGATTTTTCGTTATTTAAATCGTGTTTCTCCGTCACTTGTAGTGATTTATCATTCAATGAATGATTAAAAAAGGATCTACTTATATTAATCCAATTCAATTCTAACGTTTCTTACTTTGTAGTTGTACAGAAGCAAAGCATGTAAAATCATACTTACTCTTTATTTTTCTACCCATCCCAAAGATTTATTCTATATATTAATATTATTTATTCCAGTAAAATTATTCCAGTAAATAGCAGAATTGCGGATAGGGAACTAGGTTAGCGACCTACCAAATTTATTGTAGACATTTTTGGGCTCAATGGTTGGACCATGCAAACTAGAAAGACTTTTTCTTGGATAAAGGAACAAATTACTCGATCCATTTCCGTATCGCTCATGATATATATCATAACTCGGCCATCCATTTCAAGCGCATATCCCATTTTTGCACAGCAGGGTTATGAAAATCCGCGAGAAGCGACTGGTCGTATTGTATGTGCCAATTGCCATTTAGCTAATAAGCCCGTGGATATTGAAGTTCCACAAACGGTACTTCCAGATACTGTATTTGAAGCAGTTGTTCGAATCCCTTATGATATGCAACTAAAACAAGTTCTCGCTAATGGTAAAAAGGGTGCTTTGAATGTAGGGGCTGTTCTTATTTTACCAGAGGGTTTTGAATTAGCTCCTGCTGATCGGATTTCCCCCGAGATAAAAGAAAAGATAGGCAATCTGTCTTTTCAGAGCTATCGCCCCAATAAAAAAAATATTCTT